TCTGATCTCCCGTTCTCAATGATGTTAAGCAGCTCCTGATCGCAGCAATCATGCCTTCGAAGGTACGCTTTTTTCATTCGGGAAAGACCTTGGGAATAGACGATGGACCCGCCATTCTACATGATGCAGCATTTTGAAAGAAAATTCCATCAAAGGAGTGGACATTTCTGACATCTCTTGACACCCTTACTTTTAATAGGGAGGCCTTGCCTCATGATTTTCTTGGCAAGCATTTGGCTGTTGACGTGTCCTCCGCGCGCACTTGAATGAGCTTGTTCAACAATGTGCGCTCCTTCTTCCTATTAAGTAAGGAAGGGCGAGTACCCCTTGAAGGACCTTTTGTAAAGGACATCTCCCAAGATCACAAATCGTCGGGCAAGTTCCCTCCGGGCTCCCCTCTGACCACGAGTGGCGTACTCCGGTATGAACCCGCCCTTGAGGTAATTGTAGAAATAATAATACCATGGTTCCCATCGTCCTCGTAATCTTCCTCGTCTTGACTGGTGATAGTTCATCATGTTCCAACTCTCGATAGTCTTCATCCAAGAAGATGAATGAGCCCCGTTCGACGGAAGGGCTCTCTGTGGCTGGGATGTCCAATCTCTCGATGACAAGCGACTCCGTGCTCCGGTGTACTAGCATGTGTACTAGAGCGGCTGAGTATTCATTCCATAAGGGCTAGCGAGTCAGCCAAGCGATTGTAGATTCTCGGAACATGGGTGAAGGTGATCTCCCTAAAGCGCTTGATCAGGTCAATGGCAAGTTCTTGGTACGATATGAGTTGGGGCTCTTTGGTCTTCCATTCCCCCCCCCTTACTCACCTCATATAACTGCAACTCTATTCATAGCCCTCGTAAAGAGAGCTATCTCTATCTACCTAGAGAAAGAAGCTCGAGTCAAAGACGAAGGAGAATGTCATCCCTCGCAGCAGCAGTTTCTCTTTCCCCCAAGCCCTATGTGCGGTAACTGAACTAGCCTTTTGTTCACTCCTCCGCAACTCTATTTCTTTTCCCATAGTCCGTAACAGCCCTTGTTATCAGGAGTAAAAGAAGTAATCCTTACCAGGTTAGCCCTGAGCGTGATGTGTGACTCCTTGTGTAACTCTACCTCCGCTGCTGGGTTGTCTCCCTTGTTATAAGCCCCCTGGCGTGGGTCCCCCTATATAATCGGTAAATAAATAAACCAATAGCCTGTATAATAAGTGAGAAAACCTCCCCTACGGTTAGTCTTTCTTATTTGCCTATTCTTCATCTTATCGGTCCGGGTACCGACATTTGATATGTCTATTGACTACTGTTTATAGTATCTGTATGTATTCAATGCTTTGAATACCTGTTAGCTTTCTTGAATACTGGTCAGCTACGTGTAGCTGGATTCGTTTCACTTCCTCCCCTGTATGAAGTATAAGTATTGGCCCTCTCAGTAGCAGTTGCTGTGTCACTTCTCTTGATCGCGATTCACTTTGTTTACCTTCCCTTTCTCTCTAACCGCTAGCAGCGGTTGCACCTAGGCTTGAATCGGTATTTACTCCTTTCCTTTTCGCTGCCTTGTAGGCTCTGACAAGACCTAGACTCGGTTACTCCTCTATTTGTTAATTTCCGTCCTCAGTGTGAAGTCTTGGGTTGAAAGTGCGTGCCCTTTGTTTACATGCGTAGTTTCGAACCAAAGCGTGCGATTGCCTTGGTTTGATTGTGCGATCCGTTTTCTTAAGTACTCCTTTCTTCGTGAAGTGGAACTTGATTTGGTTGTTTCATTATCCTTTCTCCAAGTCTCGCGCTTTGAAGTCGCCCTTGGACTCTTTATTTCGGTTTGAAGTGTAACGCTCCTCGACGTCGGGCGCATCTCCTTTTCTTCTTTCTTGGTGAACCGTACTAGTCTTTGATTTGGTTTCGTAAGCATCCTCGAATTCTTGAGTAGCCGCTTTCCTTTTACTTTCTATCAAAGTGACCTTTCGAGAGAAGTAGTAACTGTGGATTATTCAACATCCCCGGTTGTAGTTGACTCGGAATCCTCCTTTCCAAGAGTAGCGCTTTGAATTATTCCTTGGCCCGGGTTAAAGCGTGAAGTCGAAACCTACTCTCCAGAGTTAGCGGCTATTTTTTTGATTGATTCCCGAAAAGGACACGTTTTCAGTTGAAACGGAATGCTCCTTTGGGAATTCCCTTTCCCGCTCTTACTGGAGGGTAATATATCCCCCAAGCCTCCAAAGCCGGTGTAGCGCGTCTTTCCCGTAAATCGAGTAAATCCCTCCCCTTCCTCTTCCCAGTAAGGCCCTTAATCAGGCATGAGTGCCCTTTTCTCACAGGAGAATTCCGCTAAAAAGACAAGAGATCCCCGATGTGAGTAACCAAAAAAGCAAGATGAGAAATTCCAAGACTAGCTGGCGAATCTATTTTATCCAGGTTACATCTACCAGTCAGTTTACTATTTTCCCATCGTCAATTCAATTGGCTGTGAATCCCTTTATTGACCTGGGTTCAAGGTAACAGAGTAATGATAGCGTCTTCCTCCCTTCTTCCATACCGAACGAAGCGGTCACCCCTTGACTTCTAGCTGAATTAGAATCCAGTCACTTTCCTTTTCCGCTGCGCTTCCCTACCTGCGGGTAAGAGGAAGATGCTATCAGGGTGAGTGACTCCTTTCCTTGTCTGCCTTAGTTGTAACTCCTATGCTTCCCTTATAGCAATGCTTATATCAATGCAGGGCATATAGAAGAATAGGACATAGCTTAGACACAAGGAAACCTAGCTCCTCGGTTAGCTTATCTTTCTTTACACTTAGCACGAGGAAGCCTTGCCCTAGCCGGAACTACTTGCCTGAGCCCCATAGCTGCTTAAACTAGCCTTAGGACCTAGGAAGATTCATGAAGAAGATTATAATTTAAGAAAATTCTTCATCAGATGTTCTTCCTTGAAAGAAGTTGTGATTGCTCCTTTCTTAATGCCAGTTTCTTCTTACTTGATTGAAGTTGATTCGGAATTGATTGCGGGTAGGGATTCTTGGTTCCCTCCATTGCTTCCCTGGCGTCAGTACCCTGATGAAGACCAACTTGATCTCATTCGTGAGCCTAGCCCGGTTAGAACATTCTTCATTCAACGAGGAAAGAAAAACCCCTGACTCTTTTATTTAAACATGGGACGTCTCAATAGCAAGAAAGCTTTCTCTTTACACATAGACGGAGGAGGATCTCTTGAGGAAGAAACAGACCTCACCGACCCTATGAGACCCTACCAACTAAAAAGAAAGAAAAGGAAAGGTTACGCTCGGTCGCCCAAAAGGGCTCTCCTCACTGCACTAACAAAAAGAAGATTAGATACCAGCGCTAACGAGAGAGAAAAAGAAGCTAGAAAGAAACTGATTGAAGCGGAGAAGTAGGCGCCTAGTATTATAGTCAGTTATCATTTCCGAACATTTTCGTAAAGTAGACTACGACGTTGGAAAAGGCAAGTCTAGCTCCTCTAAGCCTAGTGGTCACTCACCTTGCACTAGAAAGAGAGTAAGCAAGCTACCTCGCTTCTCACCAGAGCCTGAAGCAGACCTGAATTAACTAGCCTGAGGAGAACTACTCGCAGCGGGCAGTACTCAACAATCCCTGGCATTCCTTCGACCAACAGGGAGAACTTCATTGAACATAGAAATAGTCAGAACTAGAACGAGGAAATCTCACTTCTTGACAAATCGAGAATCTCATTCGTTCGAACAAGAGGCCTATCTTCCCTAGCGACTAGGTTTTCTCTTTAGACTTTCCCTTTGCCCTCGCCCTCACCACTCCCCGTGCAGTAGACGTTGCTTACCGGGATGAACTAGCCGGAGGGGAACTACTTGCGCGAACCAATAGCTGACGTAACTACTGAGCGCCTTTCTCTACACATAGACCTAGGAGCCGAAACTGAACTAGCCTGAGGCTCAGTCCAAGGTAGCTTGCTTACTCTTCTCACATAGGTAGGAGATAGACTTAGCTACCACTGCTGGAAAAAGAATGATAAGAGGGGCTTTCCGGAAAACCAGAGATTAGAAGTCGGAAAGAAAGGAAGCGGAAAGCAAGCTTTATTGAAGATGAGGATAGCACACTTTATTAAAGATTAGGAGGATAGGCTAGACTAGAATGGACGTATAATCTCTTTCAGGCTTGTTGCTGAACCCTCTTTTCGACAAGTTCCCGACAAGTCTTCTTACTATTCCCCTTGCAGTCAGTACCCTTGCCTTGGACACAAAACAAGCCTTATAAGCTAGAGCTCTTAAATCAACTATAGATCCCCGCCGAAAGAAAGTTGTCAATAACCTCTATGCCTAGCATAGGTTTAACAGACCTTTACATCGAAAGCCTACACCGGCATAGGAAACTCGGATAATAGCAGATGTAGAAAGAGAAGTTGATATTTTAAAAAGAAAGAGAAGGTGGCACGCATTCAGTCCTGGCCTTGGCTCTAGCAGGAACTAATGGACCATGGGAGTTACCTCTTCTTTTTCTTGTCCATAAGCTCTGCAGCTGCTCATTTGGAGGCCTATCCCACTCTCTTTCTAAACGCTCCGTCTATGGAAGTCCTCCAAGAAAGAGTTATCTTCTATATGAGTTGTCATGAGATTCCACCAGTCATAGCGGAACTAATAGCGGAGGATGTGTGCAATTATTTGCTGGATCCGCGGAATAATGTTCCCGCCGAGGTGCTTAATCAGAGTAGCACTACTTCATCAGAAGGAGCAGCACACCTAGCAGCCATAGTTATGGGTTATCTGGCGGCGTCTTTGGTCGGTCTCTTAATGGGTGCTTCACTGGCTCACATGGAAATGAATTGTTGATCGAGTGCGCCTCAAAGCAAGACTCGAAAGCAGTAAACAAAGGGATTCGGGTGCGGGAAAGCCTCTTTGGCTCGCCCGCTTTTGCGCTCCTATTTTATAAATAAGCCCCGCTCCTAGGGGCCCCTCTCTGATAAGGTTAGAAAGATCCATTTTATAACCGCTATGTTCCCATTCCATATTTTCAAAGATAGATTCCATTCTCATAATCCCACTATTTCCCATCGTCCGTCCCCAATACTGAATGTCAAAGAAATGATCAATTGGCATACGCATGTTGTGTACCAGCACTCTATTCCACGGATCGGCGAAGAGTTTACTAAGCCAAGCAAAGAGCAGAAAACCATATTGCAGAAGGAGCTGCAACATTTAAGGGCACTATTGTATAGGGATCTCGCCCTTATACAGGTTTTATATCCTGATCTCTTTCCGATGTGGTTGAAGAAGGCCTGTGGAATAGGCGGTGTACATAGCATGAAAACATTAATAGAAAGGTATCTGTTGGAGGATGACGAAAGGCCTTTCACATTGCCTTGCCCCTCTCGTGACTTAGACCCTTCTTCAGCCTTTTTGAGGATTTGTCACCGACTGGGCCCATATGAGGTCGATAGATTCCATGAAATTCAGGAAGCGATTAGGCATCGAACCGTTCGTTCCTTAATCGACGAGCCTTGGGTTCGGGGGAACGACCCTGCTAGCACGCAATCCGTACTCCTTTCATATATCGTAATCGCGGGATCTATACTACTAGCCTTCTTCTTTTTATTAGTCATACCCGTACCTCAGCTACTTGACTTGGATCCCGCTCTCATTCTAGACCCTCATCAGGTGGATATCATAAAAGAAACGGCCTCTAATAGCGGTTGTCCAGAGATTCACCCAGCAGTAAAGGAAAGAATAGCAAATCTCTACAGCTTTGCAGGAGCATGGGAATAGTGCACTAGCAGACGAAGAAGAAGGTCAGACTACCACAACTGAACAAAGAGCCCTAGGAGGGGCAATAGCGATAGGGTTTATGATAGTGACATTCGTCGGTGGTCTATGGTTAGCTGGTTCTACGACTGATCATATTAGCATGGCTATGTCCTAAGTCATATTAGCCTGGGTATGTCCTAAGCTTAAACTGAGAGTTAGCAGCATAAACGTATGTCCTAAGCTACGGAGGGATCAGGTCCCATTTCCATCTAGGTTAGAAGTTAGAATTGAATAGATCAACTAGAGTTCATAATTGTATAAAAGCGAAGCATAAAAGGAGTCTGAAAGCAGAGCTATACCTTTGGAGGGAAGGTAAAGGTATTAGGCTTAGTCTTTCTTCCCCTAGGAACAGGGAATTCCTGTTGAATGACTAAGGTGTGCCCCCGATCTGTTTGAGAGAACCGGAAATGAGTGGTTACGAAAGCAGATAAGCTGCAAGAGGGTTGCTGGTCGCTAGACAGCTTATACCTACCTATTCTTCTCCTCCGGTCTAAAGTCCCAAGACCGGTCTTCCACTTTCCTACTAAATCTCTCTGGCATCTATACTATCTTCCGCAACTTCCACCTCTCAATAAAACAGCAAAACTGCTATTTTCAAGGCAGGGCTATCTATTTCAATTGTTGTTCTATCTTTCTTCATCTTCGTTTCATTTCCTCTTCCTCTTCGTCCTTTCCTGTCCAACCTTTCTTTCTTTGTTAGTCCGTTAGGGAGTAAGAAGTCCCTTCTGTTTGAGGTACTTTTTGAAGAAAGCAAAGAAAGGATTCGGGTAGAAAGCTCCTTCTATAGCTTTCTTTCTAAATAGAAGACGTAGTAGCGTCCGAGTAGGATGTATATGGTTTAGACTGAATGAAGTGAGCTTTGGTTCAAAGTGTTCTGTTAAGACAAGATGGAATCCTATATAAAGGTTGGTCCCTTAGGATCTCCTCTGCCAGCTCTGCCCCCTTCCCTGCATTGCTAGAATGTAGGTTCTGTATGGTCACTAAGGGAGTATCCCTTTGCCCAGGACTTCATATAATCCGCGATCTAATTCTAATAGTAGAGGAAAAGCGCCCGATCATAGATTGTTCGATTCATAGCAATTCATTTGACGAAAGAAGATGTAATAAACAAGAAGAAAGGGAAAGCAGGCGTAGAGTGCGCTAAGCATCTCAGAGAATGACACTACGAGGGCTAGGACGAGGAAGTCGAGGAGTTCAAGAAGAAGCGGGTCTCCCGGAATCGAATATAGGCTTATCCGCCTCCCATATTATCTTACTTCTTCTTTGGCTATGGCTATTAGTATTCTTTTTCTTGGTTTGGTATTATAACAACTATTGGTATTCTTTGCTACTTCATTCCTCCATTTGAAAGGAATGGTAGCGCACTCAATCTTACCCCCTTTGTGTGCCGCGCCTATTTTAGAGTTTCACATATTTCTATGGAAACCTGAAGTAAAGGCCTTTTATTACATGTTCATTTCCCATCTAGATCCTCGATTCGACGAGTTTGATCTTTTCTTTCGAGGGTTGAGGACAAGAGAAGAGTAGGGGCTTTGCAACAAAGTTCCTGAGATACCATATCCCTAGGTCTATAAGCCACGCCAATAAATAATAGGTCTCCGTTTGGAAGATAGTTTTTTGGCCATTCTTTCGCCATTCAGTAAGGTTTTCTCGAAGCGATCATCCGGTGATTACTCCTGAGCCCGGGTCTGGTGGTGCTAGATGGCTTTCGAGTAAGATTTCATACCTGGACTGGTAGGGATGCTTCATATTTGTTAAGGATAGGAGTGGGCTCGACTCTTCACCCAACAGCTTTCTTTTCCTGCCTGCAATGTGATTCAGATGGCTGAGTGGCTTAAGGTATTGGTTTGCTAAATTGATGGAACTGATTCTCCTTTTCAACCCGGTATTTTTCGTCACCAAATAAATTCAATTTCCCTTCATAGTAGCCCACCGAAACGAGAACCAAATCTGTTCCGAGAATTTGGTTTACAACCCCGAATCCCTTAAGAGGAGCCTACTTTTACGTGACAACTTCTGCCAGCACCCGTCTTTTTGATTAAAAGACCGATTCAGCATTGGTACTCCGATGATTGAACCTTCCTGCCCAAGATCTCTTTGTTGATATGCCGGTTTTCCTTGCCTTGGCTTGTTGACGTCTAGTGGGCCTTCTTTGTAGATTCAAATGCCCTGCTAGGCTTCCTTTCTTACCGGGGTTCCCAATCAATATAGAACGCGCGGCCGCCCAGTCCGCTTCCAAGCCGTAGTGCGCTAGCGCGACCTGGAGTTTTGAAGCAGGAGCAAATGAGTGAGTCAGTCAGTAAGTCAGTGAGTGAGTAATAGGAACCTGTATCGCTCCCCACCTTGGGACAGATCCTGCTGTGGAGTAGACCTTGGTCAACAGGACAGATCCGGCTTACGGTATGACCGAGTCTGCGGGAGGTTGAAACAACCCAGTCCTATCTACTCCACGGGAGAAAGTAGTTCGATCTTACTCAAGCTCCTGAAACTGGGATTGAAACGGTTCCAGAACCGGGCAAGTCCGTCCCAACGCGATACCTCGCTCGACAACCACGAGAACGAAGAGTGTTGTTGGTTTGTGTCCGGATACACTAGGTCAGCGAGGCTGACTTAATCAATCTAGGTATGCAACATCATACTAAATCCGAAGGTAGGATCGGGCGAACCGGCCAGAAATTCAACCCCTAATAACAAAGTCGATTTTCAACCTACTACTTAACTAATTCCCCCCTGAAATTAAAGCGAGAATACTTAAGGCTTGATGAAAGCAATTACTCCCAGTTCAAAATAAACAAGGCAGAACATAATAAACTTAACTATAGCCAAGGGAGACCGGGGTACGCTCCGCCCCTTCTACCTCTACGCCTAGAACCTGGGCTTGTAGGGAGAAAACCCTACTTTACCTGGGGAGGCGGGGGAATGCTTACCGCGAGTCTTCCTTCCTTATCTAAGATAAGGGCACTTAACTCTTTCCTTCCTTTTCCGTACGACTCCCTTCCCTCCTTGTCTTTCGCAGAGTCTTCAATCCGCTTAGCCGTCTTTCAGCTTCCTAAGATCAATAGCGTAGGCAGGATAGCTAGACCTCTTATTGTGAGTCTCTTTCTCATTCACTCACTTTGTCTCCCCCTTAACTGTAAATGGCGTAATGTGTAGTGCAAGTTGATCGCTAAGGATGTCTTAGCCTCAGAGACCTCTGATTCGATTTCCTGAGTAGCTAAAGGAAAGGAAATCTTGTTGGTTGGCTAGAAGAGAAGTGCTATTCGTTGGATCCTTGAAGCAGCTTTCCTCTTCTTACTTACGCATTTCCTATCTTATCTAATCTAAACAACTTTCTAGTGCAATATCTGACGGTAGCAAGCTCCGTGGCTAGTCTGCGCTCTTTGGACTTTTCAAATGCCGGCCTCTAGGAGATAGGAGAGAAATTTAGATTTCTGCTAATATTTCACGGCAGGTGGTAATCGTAATAGTCGCCGAGTCACTGCTTGTCCCGACTTGTACTTTATTCTATATCCTTCTGTATCCCATACACAGAGAGGGGACTCTATCATACCTGCTTTTACCGAGTTTACGACCGTAGATCGGTGCGGTTTTCTGTTCTTCTATGGCGATCTCGCCCTACGTATCCCTTACCGGTTTTCTTCGCTGCTTCTTTTTTCGTCGTTATGCTGATGACATGATCTTTTCCTCTAATGGAAAGACCTGAGTGGTGCTCATATGCTTGTGTGGGAAGAGATGGTTATTAGGGAGTGATAGGAAGAGAAGACTGCTGGCGGGAGATCTCTTCCTTTCCTGCTAGTCTGATTAGTCGTTCTTCACTCTCTTGCTAATGAAGACTAAGACAGGAGTTTCGTGGATTTTCCTTGGAAGAGAATGACCTTCTGCTGTTGATACCTCAGTTTACTATGAAGAGAAAAAGAAAAAGGATCGCTAGTATGTGCTTGAGTTTCTTGGGTCTCTCTTGCTGGAAGTACCCCTGATCCCTTTTGTAGTCGGACCGGTATGTTTACTGTGGGCTTAGTTGCCCTTGGCCCGGTAACAGCTACAGGTACCACTCTCTAATGAGAAAAATCTTCTGATGGCCCGCCCGCTTCTGTCTTTCTTTCATCGGTATCTATACGCCCTTGATCGATTGCTTGTTGAACAGTTTCTTCTGCTGGAGCTATGCTTTCTGTCTGCTCTCCACGCTTAATTCCAGGGAATTCCGGGATTCTGTTCTAGCAGGAGTACG